GTCAATTTATCCAGAACTTCTCTCTTTTCCTCGGTGAAACAAGAATCCGTTTTGCTCAAATCAAAGCACTTAGTTTAGCCTTTGTTTCCTCTGTGCCCTGTCTTCTTTAAAGATTCATCCAATGGAATCCCGACTCCCTTTCTTTTTGATTTCCATTCTATTTATAATTAGAACCTAATTAAGATAGGATGACTAATGTATGCAGCCTAATGAGGAGTAATACTATAAAAATAAAGAACTCTATTTCAGAACTATGAGACAGAATATTCTGTTTTCTTATTTACTCTTTCTTTATTTTTGGATTTTATTTCAATTTTTCTATTTTATAGAAAGTAGATCGATTTAGATAATGTATATATAAGCAAAGTAATATACTTCAAACAAAGTAGGAATTCGCAAGATGGAGAAAATCATTGCAGTTATTATAGGGAAGTCTAGGGACTTAGAGCATATCCTATTTGAAGGAGGATGGAATTCAAATCAGGTAAGGGATCCTTCCTTCTATTGATTTGATAGAAATTCGTTTTTCTTTTCCTGTCTCTAAGATTTTCGATGAATGAGCCTGTGGTAATGCTTTTATCTCTATTCTATGGCGCAAGCGACCGTCCAGTCTATAAACAAGTACTAATGAGGAAATGAAAACTATACTAAAGGAAACATAGGATTTCTATCCTAAAATCTAAAAAAAGGACATATTAGGGCTATACGGATTCGAACCGTAGACCTTCTCGGTAAAACAGATCAAACGGATTATTATCGAAATGATTCGAACTGTTTCAAAGACCCAACATGCATTTTTTTGCATTGGGCTCTTTCATCAACTGATGTAAAGATCAGTTAGTCCACCATAGTTTTTCTTTACGGAAAGATAATGAGATGGCTCCCTGTGCTCTGATTGATTATTTGTATTATGATCTATCTAGGAGCAATACCAAAGTGTTTCAAAGGAGGATTACCTTGACTTAGGTCTGCCTCCGGCCTAAATTAAATCAACCTAAGTGAAATGGAGTCTCTATCGTTCCGCTGCAAGAGTTGACTATGAGACTTCATACACCTTAAAGTTCATAGAACGAAAAGAAGTTTTTTGGAGGCCCTTATCCTCATTACGCCTAGCATTTAGTGGGCTGGATATTTACCTTATCAACTAGCAAATCAATAAGGGTTCTATTTGATTAGGCACCTGAATTGGCACCTGAATCGGACTGAACCGACTGTTTGTCAGGCTACTGTTCTCCTATTCTCTCGAATCCATGAAGTAAGACATTGATTTTGCAATAAGATCAATTATGTTCATTGCATAATAAGCTCCCTTGAAAAGCATTGGCGCACGTGTAAGCGAGTTGCTCTACCGAACTGAGCTATAGCCCTTGTCAGAGATATCTTAACATATAGATAATTTCTTGTCAAGATGAATATTCTCTAATGCCAGAGGATATCCCTTTGATCTGTTTACTATATAACATACCAATAACGGAGCAGTATTGCTTATAAAAAGGATTCGATCTATAATCGATCGAAGTAATGGGTCTTCCTTTGTGGTGATAAATTGCCTACTTAACTCAGTGGTTAGAGTATTGCTTTCATACGGCGGGAGTCATTGGTTCAAATCCAATAGTAGGTAGGTAGGTAGAAAAATTACTAGATAGCATTGGACTTACTTCGCTTCGCTATCTAATAACTTTTTCTACCCTTCTTCCCTTTTTCTTTGTATCAACTAAACCATTGGATTGTATTCAATTGGATGGGGGAATCCAATTGATAGCCTCGACTCGTATCCTAGCTCGTCTGAGAGCTAGCTTCGCTTCAACCAACTCTTTCGTACCCTCAGCTCTACTCAAGTTAGCTTCGGCTATTTCAAGTGCCTGTTGAGCTTCTTCCGGATCAATGTCACTACCCAGTTCCGCATCATTTCCTAAAATGATGATCTCATTATTAACTATTCTCGCAAAACCGCTCCACAGAACCGCCGTTAACCATTGGTCGTTGAGGAGGCGTATTCTCAAAGGACCCATATCTACAGCTGTGTTAATGGGGGCGTGGTTTGGTAATACGCCAATTTGGCCACTATTAGTAGATAAAATGATTTCTTTCACTTCACAATCCCAAATAATTCGCTTAGGAGTTAGTACATAAAGATTTAATTTCATTTCTTCAATTTGTTCTCCTCTTCTAAGTTTATAGCTTTCGTGCTAGCTTCATCGATGTTACCCACCAAATAAAAAGCTTGTTCGGGTAGGCCGTCTAATTCTCCGGAAAGGATTAGTTGAAATCCCCTAATTGTTTCTGCAAGACCAACATACTTTCCTGCAGAACCGGTAAAAACTTCTGCCACAAAGAACGGTTGTGATAAGAAACGTTCAATTTTTCGTGCTCTTGCTACAGTTAAACGATCCTCCTCTGATAATTCATCCAACCCAAGAATTGCGATAATGTCCTGAAGTTCTTTGTAACGTTGTAAAGTTTCCTTAACTCTTTGCGCAGTTTCATAATGTTCGTTGCCAACGATCCGAGGCTGTAACATAGTTGAGGTTGAATCTAAAGGATCTACTGCTGGATAAATACCCTTGGAAGCTAATCCTCTGGAAAGTACGGTAGTAGCATCCAAATGTGCAAATGTTGTGGCAGGAGCAGGGTCGGTCAAATCGTCCGCAGGTACATAAACTGCTTGGATCGAAGTTATGGATCCCTTTTTTGTAGAAGCAATTCTTTCTTGCAAAGAACCCATTTCTGTACTAAGAGTAGGTTGATAACCCACTGCGGAGGGCATTCTCCCTAATAAGGCGGATACCTCCGATCCTGCTTGAACAAAACGAAAGATATTATCGATGAATAGAAGCACGTCTTGCTTATTAACATCTCGGAAATATTCTGCCATAGTTAGGGCAGTTAAACCAACTCTCATACGAGCTCCCGGCGGTTCATTCATTTGACCATAGACTAGAGCTACCTTTGATTCCTCCAAATTTTTTTCATTAATTACTCCGGATTCCTTCATTTCCATATAAAGATCATTTCCTTCACGAGTCCGTTCCCCTACTCCGCCAAATACGGATACGCCTCCATGAGCTTTAGCAATGTTGTTGATTAATTCCATGATGAGTACTGTTTTACCTACTCCAGCCCCCCCAAATAGTCCTATTTTTCCTCCACGTCGATAAGGAGCTAAAAGATCGACCACCTTAATACCTGTTTCAAAGATGGATAATTTCGTATCTAGCTCGATAAAGGCAGGCGCAGATCTATGAATAGGGAATGTTGCATTAATATCTACAGGACCCAAATTGTCAATAGGTTCCCCAAGAACGTTGAAAATTCGTCCGAGAGTAGCTCCACCGACTGGAACACTGAGAGGAGCTCCCGTGTCAATCACTTCCAATCCTCTCATCAACCCGTCTGTAGCACTCATAGCTACAGCTCTAACTCGATTATTTCCTAATAATTGTTGTACCTCACAAGTCACATTAATTTGCTTACCGGCAGTGTCTCTACTCTTGACTACCAAAGCGTTATAAATATAAGGTAACTTGCCCGGGGGAAAAGTGATATCCAGCACGGGTCCAATAATTTGATCGATACGCCCTATGCTTTTTTCTTCAATTGTGGAAACCCCGGGACGAGAAGTAGTAGGATTGGTTCTCATAATTATCACATAATTTTCAAAAAAAAAAGGAATTTGTCGAATTTTTTCTTGTTGAATAATGCCAAATCAAATCCAAAAAAATAGCCAAAAATCCAAAAGTCAAAAGGAAATGAATTAGTTAATTCAATAAGAGAGAAAGGGGGACGAGGACTTGATTTCGTTGCCCAAGCGAATCCCATTCAATCGTTTACTCATGGAATGAGTCCGTTGGAAAGTTCAATCAATCTTTTTTTTCATATACATTTCGCCTTTTGTGGAGGATCTGTCCCTACTCTACTTTCCTATCTAGGACTTCGATATACAAAATATATACTACTGTGAAGCATAGATTGCTGTCAACAGAGAATTTTCTTAGTATTTAGGTATTTACATTCAAAATAAGAAAGGGGCCTATTAAGAACTTGTAAAATAAGGATTAGGGATTGATTTGGGTTGCGCTATATCTATCAAAGAGTATACAATAATGATGGATTTGGTGAATCAAATCCATGGTTTAATAACGAACCATGTTAACTTACCATAACAACAACTCAATTCCTATCGAATTCCTATAGTAGAATTCCTATAGGATAGAACATACACAGGGTGTACGCATTATATATGAATGAAACATATTCATTAACTTAAGCATGCCCTCCATTTTCTTTAATGAGTTGATATTAATTGAATACCCTTTTTGTTTTAAAAGATTTTTGCAAAGGTTTCATTTACGCCTAATCCATATCGAGTAGACCCTGTCGTTGTGAGAATTCTTAATTCATGAGTTGTAGGGAGGGACTTATGTCACCACAAACAGAAACTAAAGCAAGTGTTGGATTTAAAGCTGGTGTTAAGGATTATAAATTGACTTATTACACCCCGGAGTATGAAACCAAGGATACTGATATCTTGGCAGCATTCCGAGTAACTCCTCAGCCCGGGGTTCCGCCCGAAGAAGCAGGGGCTGCAGTAGCTGCCGAATCTTCTACTGGTACATGGACAACTGTTTGGACTGATGGACTTACCAGTCTTGATCGTTACAAAGGGCGATGCTATCACATCGAGCCCGTTGTTGGGGAGGAAAATCAATTTATCGCTTATGTAGCTTATCCATTAGACCTATTTGAAGAGGGTTCTGTTACTAACATGTTTACTTCCATTGTGGGTAACGTATTTGGTTTCAAAGCCCTACGCGCTCTACGTCTGGAGGATCTGCGAATTCCCCCTACTTATTCAAAAACTTTCCAAGGTCCGCCTCATGGTATCCAAGTTGAAAGGGATAAGTTGAACAAGTACGGCCGTCCTTTTTTGGGATGTACTATTAAACCAAAATTGGGATTATCCGCAAAAAATTACGGTAGAGCGTGTTATGAGTGTCTACGCGGTGGACTTGATTTTACCAAAGATGATGAAAACGTAAACTCACAACCATTTATGCGCTGGAGGGACCGTTTTGTCTTTTGTGCCGAAGCAATTTATAAATCACAGGCCGAAACCGGTGAAATCAAGGGGCATTACTTGAATGCGACTGCAGGTACATGCGAAGAAATGATGAAGAGAGCTATATTTGCGAGGGAATTAGGGGTTCCTATTGTAATGCATGACTACTTAACTGGGGGATTCACCGCAAATACTACTTTGGCTCATTATTGCCGCGACAATGGCCTACTTCTTCACATTCACCGGGCAATGCATGCAGTTATTGATAGACAGAAAAATCATGGTATGCATTTTCGTGTATTAGCTAAAGCATTGCGTATGTCTGGGGGAGATCATGTCCACGCCGGTACAGTAGTAGGTAAGTTAGAAGGGGAACGCGAAATGACTTTAGGTTTTGTTGATTTATTGCGCGATGATTTTATTGAAAAAGATCGTTCTCGCGGTATCTTTTTCACTCAGGACTGGGTATCTATGCCAGGTGTTATACCGGTGGCTTCAGGGGGTATTCATGTTTGGCATATGCCAGCTCTGACCGAAATCTTTGGAGATGATTCCGTATTACAATTTGGTGGAGGAACTTTAGGACATCCTTGGGGAAATGCACCTGGTGCAGTAGCTAATCGGGTGGCTTTAGAAGCTTGTGTACAAGCTCGTAACGAAGGGCGCGATCTTGCTCGTGAAGGTAATGAAATTATCCGAGCAGCTTGCAAATGGAGTCCTGAACTAGCCGCAGCTTGTGAAATATGGAAGGCGATCAAATTTGAGTTCGAGCCGGTAGATACTATAGATAAGTAGATAAAACTAGATATAAAGAAGGTCTAAATAAAAAAGAAGCGAAATAGAAAGAGAAAAAAGCAGTTACGAAATGCAGTAATTCTTCTTTATTCTTCTAATTGATTGCAATTAAACTCGGCTCAATCTTAAAAAAAAGATTGAGCCGAATAAAAATAGATCTTGATACGATCATGAGACTTGACAAATCGAGATTCCTCTATTCTATATATTTAGAATATATAAAGGTATAATACAATAAATAAATACAAATATAGTATTATCATATGATAATGGAATCAAATACGCAGTATTTACAGAAAAAGTCTTTATTTATTGGGAAAGAATCAATGAAAAAAGATTAGGAATCGCAATGCTACTATACGCGTCCGGAGGAGTATTCGGAATAATATTCTTCTATAATCCATTCTTGTGTCTTGCGCGGGGTCTTACTAACAGGACTTCGCTGCACGGGACGGGTTTTCGTCGAAAAGCTAACTCCACCCGGCATTTTCATACCCTTTGGGTGGTATATCGCCTTAAAAAGTCTAAGGGGGTAGTATGAGATCTGTAGTAGGTAAGAGAATTTGCCCTTTGATTTTGATTGAGTATGCTATTTTTCCGCCTTTACCGCGCATTATTGTATGAGCTTCTAGAGGATAGAGGAGCACGTATGCAGGAAGGAAATTACAGCTTAATAAAAAAGTCTAAAAAAGCTTCAACTTTACGGCACTATCAATCAACTAAAAAGCCCTATGTATGAATCCTTACAACCGGTGGGATAGGATAAGAGCGAGTTTCGGTATACTGGGGTTGGGGGATATCCTTATTTCAAAACCTGACGCGCATCTTGCGTTTGTGGGGGTCCGAGAGTGGTTGAAGAAGTATTGCATGTGGAAGTAGGTAGACGAAACTGATTTAGGATTCGAAATGGGCGCATTCGACTAAAAGTCGTACTGAGACCCTTTTTAAAGGGTATTCTGAAAGAGGTATTTCATTTTCACAATCGCTTTCTTTTGAATCCAATTTCAAGTTCGATTAGAAGGATAGAAAGGCCATGAGGACGGGAAAAGAAAAATCAAATCTTTTTAATCTCCTTTTTTGCAATTTTCTTATTATCCATTCCATTCATTTTTTTTTATAGAATACTAAAGTATTCTATAGTATTCTATAAAAAATCTTTATTTTGCAAACTAAAAAATACAATAGTCAATATTCCTTATAATAGATATACTTAATACTTAATTATATTATAAGAATCCTAAGATATTTTTCGAATAGATAGAAATAGTAAATTTGAATTGAGACACCTATTCTATGACGGATTTTAACTTACCTTCTATTTTCGTGCCTTTAGTAGGCTTAGTATTTCCGGCAATTGCAATGGCTTCTTTATTTCTTTATGTGCAGAAAAATAAGATTGTCTAGAACCGATGGGGCCGAATTTTCTCAATGTATTTCCACGCAGGATCATAATACAGATATTTTTTAGTGTAAGTAATATAATATGGTAGGGTATGTGGCTCTTTCTACACACAAATGAAAAACGGCTATGGATGCGGATATAGGCTACGAGCATAAATGCATGCATATGCGGAGCCGGGTATAGCGAGTTTTATTTTAAGTAGATCAACAGATATTTTTTGAATAGAAAGTCAATGTATCTAACCAATTATTTCACAGGAGTACTAGTTACTGAAGGCGATTTCAGAATCAAAAAAAGTAAAGTCAAAATCATTTAGCTTATTCTCTCAATTTCAATCGACCGCTGCTGGATTTAGTATATCTAATATGAATTGGCGATCAGAACACATATGGATAGAACTTCTAAAAGGTTCTCGAAAAAGAGGTAATTTTTTCTGGGCCTGTATTCTTTTTCTAGGTTCACTAGGATTTTTATCGGTTGGGGCTTCCAGTTATCTTGGTAAGAATATGATATCTGTACTTCCATCTCAACAAATTCTTTTTTTTCCACAGGGGGTCGTGATGTCTTTCTACGGAATCGCGGGCCTATTCATTAGCTCCTACTTGTGGTGCACTATTTTGTGGAATGTAGGCAGTGGTTATGACCGATTCGATAGAAAAGAGGGAATAGTGTGCATTTTTCGTTGGGGATTCCCTGGAATAAAACGTCGCGTCTTCCTTCGATTCCTTATGCGGGATATCCAATCAATTAGAATTCAGGTTAAAGAGGGTCTTTATCCTCGTCGTATCCTTTATATGGAAATCCGGGGCCAGGGGGTCATTCCCTTGACTCGTACTGATGAGAAGTTTTTTACTCCACGAGAAATTGAACAAAAAGCTGCCGAATTGGCCTATTTCTTGCGCGTACCAATTGAAGTATTTTGAATACCGATTTAATTTTTTTGAAATGAATTGAATGAATTGGATTCGTTATTGTAAGGAGATTTTTGAGTATTTATCTAAAGAAAGGAACAAACGAGGATAAGAGAAAATTGCTTCTAATTTGTTTTGTCCAAGTGAGATATATGGCATAATATTCTTCCATTTTCATCTGAAAGGGCTTTTTTTTTTATTCTATTTCTCTATTCCACTCCATCTAGATCTAAGAAAGAACCCAATGCAATGAAATTCCACTAGTATACAAAAAAGAGGAATAGATACAAGGTCTCAAACCTTGTTATAGAATTTTTGCTTCAAATAAAAAGAAATATCATATAGAGTCAGCGAATGAAATAGAGTCAGCGAATGAAGCAGATTCATTAACAACTCAATTTACAGATCAAAAATGAAAAAAAAGAAAGCATTGCCTTCTTTCCTATATCTTGTATTTATCGTACTTTTGCCCTGGGGAGTCTCTTTCTCTTTTAACAAATGTCTGGAACTTTGGATTAAGAATTGGTGGAATACCAGGCAATCTGAAACTCTCTTAACTGATATTCAAGAGAAAAAGGTTCTAGAAAGATTCATAGAATTAGAAGAACTTTTTCTCTTGGACGAAATGATAAAAGAGAAACCGAAGACACATGTACAAAAACCTCCTATAGGAATACACAAGGAAATAATACAATTGGTCAAAATAGATAATGAGGATCATCTCCATATCATTTTGCATTTCTCGACAAATATAATCTGTTTGGCTATTCTAAGTGGTTCTTTTTTTCTGGGTAAAGAGGAACTTGTCATTTTGAATTCTTGGGTTCAGGAATTCTTCTATAACTTAAATGACTCAATAAAAGCTTTTTTGATTCTTTTAGTTACTGATTTTTTTGTTGGATTTCACTCCACCCGCGGTTGGGAACTACTAATTCGTTGGGTCTACAACGATCTTGGATGGGCTCCTAATGAGCTAATTTTCACTATTTTTGTTTGTAGTTTTCCAGTGATTCTAGATACATGTTTTAAATTTTGGATCTTTTTTTCTTTAAACCGTCTATCTCCTTCGCTTGTAGTCATTTATCATTCAATTAGTGAAGCATAAACTCATTCGATTTCCTGATATTAATCAAATTAGCATCTTTCTTCCTTTAGAAAGAAAGCCCTTTTCCATTTTAGCAAAATTCTTTCTATTTCTACCTGCTCAAGGTATTCATCATTCCAGTACAACTGTTGCAGTAGAATGACAACAGACTCGTGTATAGGGAACTAGATTAGCTTAGCTACCTATCTAATTTATTGTAGAAATTCTGGGATCTGCGATTGGATATGGAAAATAGAAATACTTTTTCTTGGGTAAAGGAACAGATGATTCGATCGATTTCTGTATCGATCATGATATACGTAATAACTCGGACATCTATTTCAAATGCATATCCCATTTTTGCGCAGCAGGGTTATGAAAACCCACGAGAAGCAACCGGACGAATTGTATGTGCCAATTGCCATTTAGCTAATAAGCCCGTGGATATTGAAGTTCCCCAAACTGTGCTTCCCGATACTGTATTTGAAGCAGTTCTTCGAATTCCTTATGATATGCAACTGAAACAAGTTCTTGGTAATGGGAAAAAGGGAGGGTTAAATGTGGGTGCTGTTCTTATTTTGCCCGAGGGATTCGAATTAGCGCCGCCCGACCGTATTTCTCCTGAGTTGAAAGAAAAGATAGGAAATCTTTCTTTTCAGAGTTATCGTCCCGATAAAAAAAATATTCTTGTGATAGGCCCTGTTCCCGGTAAGAAATATAGTGAAATCGTCTTTCCCATTCTTTCCCCC